TGCCAAAACGAGTAATACTAATAAAAGGCTGCACCGTGCTTCTTACATTTTCGTTACTATTTTCATTACTATTAATTCGATATGTGTTTAAAAAATAAGTTTTTTCATTGTTTTTCGTCGTTAATAAATATAATAAACGCAAATTTTTTTTAATAATTTCGGGTCCTTCTTTATCTTTACCCCATAGAGACATTGAATAGAACGAACTGCTTTTTTTGCCACTGTAAGTTTGAAAATAAACGTTTAAATGTCCTTCAAAAGCAAGTAAATAGATCCGAAACATATAAAATGCAGTTAATCCTGCTGTGGACCAAGCTATTATTGCAAAAATAGGTGAATACAACCAACTATCATTAAGAATTTCATCTTTGGACCAAAAACAAGCAAGGGGTGGAATACCAGAAAGAGAAAGTGTACCCAATAAAAAAGCAGTTTTTGTAATTGGTACATGTTTTCTTAAACCGCCCATAAGAACCATATTCTGACTTTTATCTGGAGAATATCCAACAATAGCTTCCATCGCATGAATAATTGATCCAGATCCTAAGAACAACAATGCCTTCGAATAAGCATGAGTAATCAAATGAAATAAAGCAGCTCGATAAGACCCCATACCTAGAGCTAACATCATATAACCCAATTGAGACATTGTAGAATAAGCTAAGCTTTTCTTAATATCTTTTTGAGCAAGAGCTAAAGTGGCTCCTAAAAATAATGTTATTATACCTATCAAAGCTATTAGATTTAGAATGTAAGGTATAACTATGAAAAGAGGAAGAAGCCGAGCTACAAGAAAAATTCCTGCTGCTACCATAGTAGCGGCATGTATAAGAGCCGAAATGGGGGTAGGCCCTTCCATGGCATCAGGTAACCATACATGAAGTGGAAATTGGGCGGATTTAGCAACAGCGCCGGCAAATAATAGGGAGGCGCATAAAGTAACAAATAAAAAATTAACTTCATTATTAGAAACCAAGTTATTGAATATTTCAAACAAATCCCGAAATTCGAAACTACCTGTTATCCAATAAAAACCCAAAATTCCTAATAATAAACCAAAATCCCCGACACGATTAGTTACAAACGCTTTTTGACAAGCATTCGCGGCACTGGGTCGTGTGAACCAAAAACCTATTAATAGATAAGAACACACTCCAACTAATTCCCAAAAAATATAAATTTGTATCAAATTAGAACTAGTAACTAATCCCAACATTGAAGTATTGGAAAAACTCATATAAGCAAAAAATCTCAAATATCCCTGATCATGAGACATATAATTGTCACTATAAATAAGAACCATAATTCCAACAGTAGTGATTAATATCGACATAATAGAAGTAAGTGGATCAACCAAGCAGCCAAATTCTAAAGAAAAATCATTATTGATGGTCCAAGACCATACATATTGATAGACAGAATTATTATTTATTTGCTGAATAGAAAAAAGGGCTGAAAAAACCATAACTATACTTAATAATAAAACACTAGGAAAAGCCCACATACGGCGAAGATTTTTTGTTGCCGTTGGAAAAAGTAGAAGTCCTGTTCCAATTAAGATAGGAACTGGAAGTGGAATGAAAGGTATAATCCATGAATATTGATATGTATATTCCATAAAAAAATAAAAAAAAAAAAATTATCTTAATTAATTGTTTCTGAGTCACCGGTTCTTATTTCTTTTCTTTTGAAAGGGGTCGGTTAATAAAAAAAAATTAAGATATATAAAATAAAACTTAAATAGAATTTTCTAGCCTTAATTATTCTGAATCTTTCCAAACTACTTCAAATATTTAAAATCAAGAGGTTATAATTGGTCAAATGATATAAATAAGTCACTAGTGAAAAATAAATACGTATTTAATTTTATTAATACTGAATTGTTAATATTAAATTCAAATTTTTAAATAAAATTTTATGAAGATAAAAAATGAAAATTAGAATTTTCATTTTAATTATTACGTATTACAATAATTTTTTTATATCTATAGAACAAGGATAAATAATTATACCAAAAACAGTATTTGATATGAATCATAAAGCCCATAACTAAAACTATTTATTGTAATTCGGTTATTTAGAATCATTAACCAATTTGTTTTGTAACTCATTGTTTGTCTTCCATTACAATAAAAGCTATTTGTAGGAAATGCTATGATATCCAACACTTTAATTTTACGGAAAAAAAAAGGGGGCAAATAAAATGCCTTTAAATTATGTATTTTGTATCCTTTAACAGATTAACTACTAGTCTCATTTGATAATTAAAATTTTGTGGACTCTTTCTTCGAGCTTGAACAATTAAATTAATATTAAATTAATTAATATAATAGAAAAAATTATTAAAGTTTTTTTTTTAATTAAGCGGGAGAAGGGTTGGGTTATTAAACTTTTAGATTTTTTTATTACATGTATAAATGTAACACGACGAAAATAGAAAGAAAACGAAACGGACAATCTTTCTTTTTTTTTTTTTTATTATTATTTTTTTTTTTTTATTTTATCAACTTCAATCTATTTGGCATAGTGTACCTTATCGTTCTTATTAATATTTTATGTGATTTTTAACCCCCCCTTTTTTTTTGGAGTCTAATTTAGAGAAAAAATAGATAGAGAATAGTAAAGAACAATTGATTTTGAACAATAGATGTCTTTCACATCCAACCGAAAAACCTATTATAACTTTTTAATGGCAGTTCCAAAAAAGCGCACCTCTATTTCAAAAAAACGTATTCGTAAAAATATTTGGAAAAGGAAGGGATATAGGGCAGCATTGAAAGCTTTTTCGTTAGCGAAATCTCTTTCTACCGGGAGTTCTAAAAGTTTTTTTTGTGTAACAAATAAATAATCTGAATCGTTCTAATAACTAATAAAGTAATATAATTTTGTTTATAGTTTATTTATAAGATTTATAAGTTATAAAAATGATAAATAATATTTATCAATTATAATTAATATTAACATCATAATAGTATAGTAAAAGATTAACATCATAATAGTATAGTAAAAGAATAAATATTAATATATAAGATAAATTACAATATAAACAATATACATTAAAAATAAAATAAATAAAAAAGAATTAGTCTCATAATGTTTTAATTTAAAACGAATATAAAATTGAATTTGTTTTACTTTAATTTGAAGCCAAATTTTTCTTTCGTTTCTGATATAGATAAGAATTCTGTTGTCTACTGAATTCTAAAAATGAATGGTACTTTTTTGTTTGAAAAAAGGGTAAACGCAAGCGCAAGGTTTCGCCTTTCATTTTAGTATGTTTTATCATTTTCCGGATGGGGATTATCACTTTCCCCATCGCCCTTACTCAATAATAAAAAGAATTTTTTTTAGTTATATTTTTTATTTTATATTATAAAGAAGAGGTCGTTGAAACTAATTGATTAAGTTTAAAATGTTTTTTATAATCTTTTAAACCATTATTTTGGGTTTTAGAAATTATTATCACTATATAAATTCCTTAAACCCAATTAAATTAATATTAATAAAAGCCCCGTTTCCATTTTTAGGTAGTTATATGACGAATGCGCCAATTTTGAGTGATCTATTTTAGATCCTATGTTTCGATTGGAAGATCGATCAAGATATAATATATATATATTAATTAAAAAATTTATAAAATATTTTGAAGTACGGTACAATTTCTATACGAAATTTTTTTATATGATTGATACGACCATCCCAAATACCTAACTTAATGGGTTTGCTAAATCTTAACGCAAATTCTCTACACAACAAAAAATCCTAACGCAACCTAACTATGCAAATATTTACATAAATCTTTTGAGTGTATCGCTGAAATTGTGTTATATAAAAATTCTATTTTTTTATTAATCGATAAAATGCATTTTTTATTTTAGATTAATAAAATAAATGATAAAAGAAATTAATCATTAAAAAATGCAAACGAGGCAGAACATTTTTTTTACTTATATCCAGGGATTGAAGTAAAAATTATATAGTTACAACTGTTACATTTTAGTTTTAGGAGAGCATAAAGTAATAGTCTACGAAAAAATACATTGTTAGTTCAGTTAAATAAAATTGACATCCTAAAATACTAAATAACTAAATAAAAAAATACTAAATTAAATAACTAAATAAAAAGATAATAATAAGAAAAATCAATATTATTAACGTTAACGAAAACGTTTTAATCCCTAATTTTTAAACAAGTTTTTATTCATCAATTTGAATGGTTTCCTAAAAAAAAATATTGGATTGAATTAACTCCTTCAAGCTCGACGATTGAATAAAAATAGGTTATTATGATTTCGAATAAGCCGCTATGGTGAAATCGGTAGACACGCTGCTCTTAGGAAGCAGTGCTAGAGCATCTCGGTTCGAGTCCGAGTGGCGGCATGGCATCTTCTAAAAGAGTAAGTCCTATAATGAATTCAATTCCAATTCCAGATTTCAATTCCTATAATTGAGGGACGCCCTTATTAATTTAAAAATTTTTATGATATTTTCAACTTTAGAGCATATATTAACTCATATATCCTTTTCGATCGTTTCAATTGTAATTACAATTCATTTGATAATTTTATTAGTCGATGAAATCGTAGGACTAGATGATTCGTCAGAAAAGGGGATGATAGCTACTTTTTTCTGCATAACAGGATTATTAGTTACTCGTTGGATGTATTTGAGGCATTTACCATTAAGTGATTTATATGAATCATTAATTTTTCTTTCGTGGAGTTTTTCCATTATTCATATTATTCCGTATTTTAAAAAACATAAAAACCATTTAAGCGCAATAACCGCGCCAAGTGCTATTTTTACTCAAGGTTTTGCTACTTCGGGTCTTTTAACTGAAATGCATCAATCCGCGATATTAGTACCCGCTCTCCAATCCCATTGGTTAATGATGCACGTAAGTATGATGGTATTGAGCTATGCAGCTCTTTTGTGTGGATCATTATTATCACTAGCTCTTCTAGTCATTACATTTCGAAAATTCATAAGGATTTTTAGTAAAAGCAATAATTTAGAAAATGAGTCAGTTTACTTTAGTGAGATTCAATACGTGAACGAAAGAAACAATGTCTTACGAAACACTTCTTTTATTTCGTCTCAAAATTATTACAGGTATCAATTGATTCAACAATTGGATCGTTGGAGTTATCGTATTATTAGTCTAGGGTTTATCCTTTTAACCGTAGGTATTCTTTCGGGAGCAGTATGGGCTAATGAAGCATGGGGATCATATTGGAATTGGGATCCAAAGGAGACTTGGGCATTTATTACTTGGACCATATTCGCTATTTATTTACATATTCGAACAAATACAAATTTTGAAAGTGTAAATTCTGCAATTGTGGCCTCAATGGGCTTTCTTATAATTTGGATATGCTATTTTGGGGTTAATCTATTAGGAATAGGGTTGCATAGTTATGGTTCATTTACATTAACATCTAATTGAATAAAAGACTTGACGAATATAAACATAGGACGGCATACAGGTATATATACGAAAACTTCATGTAAACAATCAAGAACCATTTGAATCATTTCCATTACGTGATTCAAATGGTTCTCACAAATTCAAAAGATATCTAGTTATAATAGAATTCCAATTTATTTTTTTTACTTAAAAGAATATAAAAGACTCATTTTTTTATTGTACAATCAACCATTTTTAAAATCATGGGATTTCCGTTTCATTTTTTGGTTTACTCACAAAAACTATCGAAAAAAATAATTGGATATAATAGCTTCGACCTTGTCAACTGATAATGATAAAACGAAATCGGGATAAACACCAATACCTATTACAGGTAAAAGGATAGAGATCGAAACAAATAATTCTCGCGGTCCAGAATCAAAAAAATAAGAGTTTGGGGCATTAAAAAGCTTGTATCCATAGAACATCTGGCGTAACATAGATAATGAATAAATAGGAGTTAATATCATTCCAATTGCCATTACAAAAGTAATTAATATTTTTGTCATTAAAAGATATTTTTGACTAGTAAGTATTCCAAAAAAAACTAACAATTCGGCAACAAAACCGCTCATGCCCGGTAATGCAAGAGAAGCCATTGATAAGATACTGAAAGTCGTGAATATTTTTGGAATTGCGATAGCCATTCCGCCCATTTCGTCGAGATAAACAAGACGTATTCTATCATAACTCGTTCCGGCCAAGAAAAAAAGCGCAGCGCCAATAAATCCGTGAGAGATTATTTGTAAAATGGCTCCGTTGAGTCCTGTATCGCTTATAGAACCAATTCCTATAATTATGAAACCCATATGAGATACAGAAGAGTAGGCTATTCTTTTTTTTAAATTACGCTGACCGGGAGATGTTGAAGCTGCATAGATTATTTGAATTGTGCCTACTATAATCAACCAGGGAGAGAATATAGAATGGGCGTGGGGTAATAATTCCATATTGATCCGAACCAATCCATACGCTCCCATTTTTAATAAGATTCCGGCTAAAAGCATACAAGTACTGTAATGTGCCTCTCCATGGGTGTCTGGTAACCATGTATGTAAGGGTATGATCGGTGATTTGACAGCAAAAGCAATAAGAAATCCAATATAGAATATTATTTCCAGTGCTACAGGATACGATTGATTAGCTGATGTTTCAAAATTTAATGTTGGTTCATTGGAACCATATAAACCAATACCCAAAACTCCCATTAATAAAAAAACGGAACTTCCTGCAGTGTACAAAATAAATTTTGTAGCTGAATACAAACGTTTCTTTCCCCCCCACATGGATAGAAGTAGATAAACTGGAATTAATTCTAACTCCCACATGATGAAAAAAAGTAAAAGGTCTCGAGAAGAAAATGGTCCTATTTGACCGCTATACATTGCTAACATCAGAAAATGGAATAGTCGGGAATCTCGAGTAATCGGCCGAGCCGCTAAAGTAGCTAAAGTTGTGATAAATCCTGTCAGTAAAATGGGTCCTATAGAAATTCCATCTATTCCCAATCTCCAGTAAAAATCAAAAAAATCGATCCATTTATAATCCTCTGTCAGTTGCATTAATGGATCATCCAATTGGAAACGATAACCGAATGCATAGGTTGTTAGAAGGAGTTCTATTATGCATATACCTATAGTATACCACCTAATTATCTTATTTCCTCTATGAGGGAGAAAGAAAATTAAGGAACCCGCGAATATTGGCAAAACTACAACTAGCGTTAACCAAGGAAAATTATTCATGGTAAAAACAAGATAAACTTGGACCCGTGCTCAAAATAAATAGTTTTTGAGCGCGGGTTTTTGTCGGTAAAGGTAAAAAAATCAAATGTATTCAAGTAGGGTTTTCTGGAACGTATTAATAAGCCAGACCCATACTTCGAGTTGTTTCATGCCATAAATAAACTCGAACACTCAAGAAATCTGTCGGACAGGCGGATTCACATCTCTTACAACCGACACAGTCCTCTGTTCTTGGAGCAGAAGCAATTTGCTTAGCTTTACACCCGTCCCAAGGTATCATTTCTAATACATCCGTTGGGCAGGCGCGCACGCATTGAGTACACCCTATACACGTATCATAAATCTTTACTGAATGTGACATTTGGATCTATAAATTTTTGAATGTCAGAAAGTTTCGATCTAGTAAACTTGTAAATGAATCATATATTTAGACACCAGATGAATCAATAATTTATCATAATTTTTCTAATCAATCTACTTCTGGATTGACTCATGCGATAGAGCCAAGATACTTTAATTTCTTACATTTTTGAAAACATGTATTATTACGTAATGTATGGTCATGGTAATTCTAATTTATGAATATTAGAATTTATATGATTAATACTACTTATTCAACAAATTCGATTGATTGATACGAGTTGATTTTCTGTTACGATAAATTGATGAAACAATAGCCGGGCCAATAGCTGCTTCAGCGGCTGCAATAGCTATAACAAAAATTGAGAAAATATTTCCTTTTAATTGGCGACTATCAAAAAAATCAGAAAATGTTACGAAATTCATATTAACCGCATTCAGTATAAGTTCAAGACACATAAGGGCTCTAACCATATTCCGGCTCGTGATCAATCCATAGATACCGATAGAAAATAAGTAGGCACTCAAAACAAGTACATGTTCGAGCATCATTGACCAACTCCTTATCAATTTCGATTCATTTCAATATGAACTGAACAACAATTCAACAGATTCAATTGACTAGAATAAAAAAAAGTACGGAACAAAGGCAGATTTTCTATTGTTAATAGAATAGATTGAATAATTTCTATTTTAGACATAAACAATCTTTAATTAAAGGGAAATAAATGTAATGTAATGTAATAAAACCGAACAGAGTTTAATGTGCATTGCTAATTCTATAAATTTTTTACTGTCGCGCCACGGCAATTGCACCTATCAAAGCGGCTAAAAGAATTATCGAAACGAATTCAAATGGAAGAAAAAAATCTGTTGATAAATGAATTCCAATTTGTTGACTATTACTTATCAAATCTTGCTCTATAATCTGGTTTGATCTTGTAGTCCAAATAATTCCGTACCATGACGTATCCGTAATAATAATCATGAGTAAAACAAAAATACTTGTACAAACTGGCAAAGTAACCACATCCCCAATGGTCCAAAGATTCAAATCTTTGTAATATTCTGAACCATTCATGAACATCACAGCAAATACGATTAAAACATTTATAGCTCCCACGTAAATAAGGAGTTGTGCAGCAGCTACAAAATAAGAGTTTAATAGAATATAGAATAAGGATATACAAACAAGAACCAGTCCCAATGAAAAGGCAGAATAAATGGGGTTGGTAAATAATACCACCCCCATACCTCCTAGTATAAGAACCGATCCCAGAAAGACTAAAAGAAAATCATGTATTGGTCCGGGCAAATCCATTATATGTAAAATAAGAGATAAATAAATAGAAATGTTTTTCATGACCTTATTGAGACCCGACCAGAAAATTTTTTTTTTATGATTTTTGAGCAATTCCTAATTTAATCCTAAGTAAATAAATACTAAGGGATATGAATAAATGTGAGTACTATTATTGGACTAATTTCATTCTTTATCTGAAAGAGTCGTTCTAATTCTAAACGATATATTAAAAAAAAAATTATGGATATATTAATTAATGGATTTTCAATCCAAATTAAGACGCGTTTCTTACCAACCAATCAATAGTTGGTATTTGTAGTTATTGACCAAACAACACGAAAGAAACCTAAATTCCTTCTATATTAGTTATTAGTAAAGTAATTATAAATTATTCGTTAATAAGAGATTTACTTATTTATTTGAGGCGAATTCAAAATTGTTCGAATTGTATAATCGTCAATTACTGACATTGGTAAACGACCCAAAGCAATTTGATTATAATTCAATTCGTGACGATCATAAGTAGAAAGTTCATATTCTTCAGTCATTGATAAACAATTCGTTGGACAATACTCAACGCAATTACCACAAAATATACAGACTCCGAAATCAATACTGTAATTAAGCAGCCGTTTCTTGCGAATATCAGTTTCCAATTTCCAATCAACAACGGGTAGATCTATAGGACATACACGAACGCATACTTCACAAGCAATACATTTATCAAATTCAAAATGGATTCGACCGCGGAAACGCTCCGCGGTGATTGATTTTTCATAAGGATATTGAATAGTTACGGGTAAACGATTTGCGTGGGATAAAGTAATCATGAAACTTTGACCAATGTACCTTGCAGCTCGTACTGTTTGTTGACCATAATTCATGAACCCAGTTACCATAGAGAACATATCGTTAATATATATATGAATAGTTTTATGTTTGTTTATTTCTCTTGTTTGAGACACGTTGTGAATATAGAATGTTACTTTACAGTGAAAAGAGTTGGAAAGAAGTTGTTAATAATAGATTACCGAGAGAAATAGGTAAAAGAAATTTCCATCCAAGATTCAATAGTTGGTCCATTCTTAGCCTCGGTAAAGTCCATCTTGTTGTGATAGGAATGAACAAGAACAAATAAGTTTTAGCTAATGTAATAAAGATACCAATTATCGCTCCAAAAACTCCACATGTTTTATTTATTTCAAAAAGCTCAGAAACATATATGTCCGGAATAGATATATTCCAACCTCCCAAGTAAAGAACTGTTACAAATAATGAAGAAACCAATAGGTTTAGATAGGAAGCAACATAAAATAACCCAAATTTTATACCCGAGTATTCGGTTTGATAACCTGCTACTAACTCTTCTTCTGCTTCTGGTAAATCAAAAGGTAATCTCTCACATTCTGCTAGGGAAGAAATAAAAAAAATGATAAACCCTATAGGCTGACGCCACAAATTCCATCCCCAAAAACCATATTTTGATTGCGCCTCAACAATATCAATTGTACTTGAACTGTTAGATAATTATAGTAGGTGATACCATCACTGTTACCATCGCTATTACAGAACCGTACATGAGATTTTCACCTCATACGGCTCCTTGAAGGCCAGAAATAAATATAGGGACCGCGTCAGTATTCTTTTTTGAATCTTGATATGTTTGTAGGATGGATAACTATCGGCCGGTCCCAAATTAGACCAATTGAATTCTGTCTGTTATAATTATTTTAATTCAAAATTAAATAAAAAAAGTACTTCTGAATTGATCTCATCCTTTCTTTAATTTAATAATTTCAATAAGAATTTCAATTCTTCTTTGTTCAGTAATAACTTAACTGTTCAATAAAATACTTCTTGTAAAAATATCAATAACCCGTTGGTTTCACGTACGAAAAAAAAATTCTATATTAATTAATGAATTATGACACAAATTATATATCTATTAATATGTATATGGGAAAGAATAAAAGTAACAAAGAATAAATAAAGTATATCTTTATTTATTTTTTTTTTTTCGTTCCTATTCTTCTTTCTATTTCTGAGAAAAAGAGGGCTTTCAAAATAAAGTAAAGGATTATTTCGTTTCGAATAGTTATTTATTAAATCGGTGGATAGGAGTATACTCTGGATTGGAATCGTGTCATGGGGAGTACTGCCTGATCATTTCTACCAACTTAAAGCCCCAATTAGTATTCTTTGTTTGTATATTATGTAAAAATGTCCTTTTGGAGAATTTACATAATCTCCATTACTAATCCTTTACATATGTTCGTGTTTCTAACCATCCACTCGTTTTTGCTCAATCCCCCGTTATGCTAATACATAAAAATGATAGTGAAAACTCAATACGGTTGATCTTTTGAACCCGCTTCAAGTCAGGATGACTAATCAACCAATCTTGGGGGAAACGGTCTCTTCTGTTTATGTTTATTTCCGCTTAACTCTCTAACTCTTATACATAGAAAATGAGAATCAATCTTTTTACTGCGAATTTATATATAAGCTGTTTTCTTTCACTCATATAACTATTTGATTTAGTTCATCAACCCGAATAATGAATAAAAAAAAATTAAGATATCTACTCAATCCATTCCAACCCTTTCCTTGAAAGGAAGGAATAGAGAAAAGTTTCTGTCTATGTATCAACGAATCGCACGTAGAGATATTGATAACACACATAAAGTTAATGGTATTTCATAACTAATCGATTGAGCAGCAGCTCGTAGACCGCCTAAAAAGGAATATTTATTATTTGACCCGTATCCCGACATAAGAAGTCCAATTGGAGCAATACTGGAAATGGCAATCCATAAAAAAACACCGATATTGAGATCCGCTAAAACAAGGTGATATCCAAAAGGAACTACTGAATAGCTTACTAAAATTGATATGACTGCTATGGATGGCCCGATACTGAATAAACGAGTATCCCCCCTAGATGGAAAAAGATTTTCTTTGAAAAGTAGTTTTGTCCCATCTGCTAGAGCTTGAAGAACTCCCAAAGGGCCGGCGTATTCAGGTCCAATACGTTGTTGTATCCCTGCCGATATTTCTCTTTCTAACCATACAATTACCAGTACGCCTATTGTGATTCCCACTACAAGAGTCAAAATAGGAACAAGAACCCATAGAATTCCATAAACCTCTTTAAAAAATTCTAATCTAGAAAAAGAATCGATATCTTGTACTTCCGGTGTATCAATTATCATTTCAACGATCAACTTCTCCCATAATGATATCTATACTACCTAGTATCGTCATAATATCAGCCAATTTCATTCTTTTAACTAACCGCGGAAGAATTTGCAAATTGATAAAACCCGGCGGGCGGATTTTCCATCTCCAAGGAAAACCACTCTGATCCCCTATGAGAAAAATTCCCAATTCTCCCTTTGGGGCTTCTACTCTCACATAAAGTTCTTGTTTCGGCAATTCAAATGTAGGAGACGGCTTTTTACTAATAAATCGATATTCAAAATCATTCCATTCCGGATTCCTTTCTCTATCAAAGTATCGTATTTCTAAATTCTCATAGGGTCCCCCTGGAATTCCTTCCAGGGCCTGTTGAATAATTTTTACGGATTCTATCATTTCACCAATTCGGACTAGATAACGAGCCAATGAATCTCCTTCTTTTTGCCACTGTACTTCCCAATCAAATTCGTCGTAACATTCATAATGATCAACTTTACGAAGATCCCATTGTATTCCGGAAGCTCGCAGCATTGGTCCCGATAAACCCCAATTTATTACTTCCTCTCTACCAATAATGCCTACTCCCTCGACTCGTTCTAAAAAAATAGGATTTCGTGTAATAAGTTTTTGATATTCAGCAACTCTTGTTAAAAAATAATCGCAGAAATCCAAACATTTATCTATCCAGCCATGAGGTAGATCGGCCGCTACTCCTCCGATACGAAAATAATTATGCATCATTCTCATACCGGTGGCAGCTTCGAATAGATCATATACTAATTCTCTTTCTCTGAAAATATAGAAAAAGGGAGTTTGTGCACCAATATCCGCCATAAAAGGACCGAGCCATAACAGATGAGAAGCTATACGACTCAACTCCAACATAATTATTCTGATATAGCTGGCTCTTTTAGGTACTTGAATATTTCCCAACTGTTCCGGTCCGTTTACAGTTATTGCTTCTGTGAACATAGTAGCTAAATAATCCCACCGTGTTACATAAGGCAAATATTGTATAATTGTTCGATTTTCCGCAATTTTTTCCATTCCTCGGTGTAAATAACCCAATATTGGTTCACAGTCAATAACATCTTCACCATCTAGAGTAATGATGAGTCGAAGAACACCATGCATTGATGGGTGGTGGGGGCCCATATTGACTATCATGAGGTCTTTTCTTGTAGCCGGTATATTCATAGGTTTTTCCTCGATTCATTCTTTCATGAATTGCTGAAAACGAAAAAAAGTTCATTAAAATTCAAGATCTAATAAATCAAATAATTCAAAATGCCTTTATAAAAATAAAATTAACGAGTTTTTGACTCCCGAATATCCAACCGATTAATTAATTCTTTATAACATATTCTATTTTTCTTTGACAAATAAGACAGTAATCGTTGGCGTTTTCCCAGAATTTTACGTAAACCTCTCTGAGATAAATAGTCTTTTTTGTGTAATTGTAAATGTGAAGTAAGTCTTCGTATCCTATTGGTGAAACTAACTATTTGAAATTCAACAGATCCTCTGTTTTCGTCTTTTTCTTCTTGTGAAATAACTGAGATGAATGAATTTTTTACCATAAACTGAAATCTTCTCTCCCCCCCTCTTTTTATTTTAAGATATTTTTTATTGATAGATATCTTTATTGATCAGTAATAATAATGCCCCTAATTTTTATTTGGTATATACAAAAATTTGTATTTCGTTATTAATTTCTAATTTTTTTAATTTAATAAAACTTACTCAATCCTATTTTCATTTTAAAATTGAATTTGAAAGGGGATACAAAAGTATGGTTGGTTTCTTCACTCACAAAAGATAAAAGTTTAGACCTAAAATAATAAAATTTTGTTCATTCTAGATCTAATTGATATGTCATTGAATTAGTATCATGTATCAGAATGGAATGTAAGACAATGTATGCGTGCATCTCTTTGTCGTCATAGACCAGATATGTTATGGGAAATATAGGAAAAATGTACTATTAATGAATTTTCAATCGCGGATACATACGTATCCTTACCATACTGAAACAACTGCCATTATTGGTATTAAACCAATAACGATTCATACAAGCTAAATCTTCTAATCGATAATTGGGCCAAAGAAATAGCTTTAATTTTATAATTTTTTTTTTATATTTTTTGCTTTTATCCACAACTTGACTGTTTACCTCATTCCCATTACAAAAAGATGCCTTTCTATGTCTATTCTTAGAATTTAAACAAATTAGAATTCGCAATTCTCTACGACGTCTAGGCGATAAAATATTTTCAGGAACAAACAAATCATAATTTTTTTTATATCTATTTCCAGTCATCTTTTGATGTTTTGTAATGACTTCATCAGAATTCTTATCAACATGTTTTTTTTCTCGGTATCTTTGATTTATTTGATGTTTACTTTTATGAACTAATGAAATACCGAGGGTTTGATACATAATAAATTTTCCATCATTTTTTATAGCTAGACGAATTGGTTCAATAATCAAAAATCCCCTTTTAATAAATTCTGTAAGAGTTACATCTTTCTGAATCGTCAAAATATCCAGACTCATTTCGCCCCTTTGAATAGAGGATATAGTAATTTCTCTTGGATTTATCAGTCTAAGCAGGAGACAATATACGTTGATGTTATTGATTATTTTTTTATTTAAAGAATCATCCCATCTCAATTGAAAATACAAATACCTTTTTAGGAAGAAATCAAACTCCGCTTTTGTATTGATCTTGTATTGCTTTTTATTTCTATGTTTTTTCATGTCCGATCCCGTATAATCTTCTTCAACATCTTTTTCTTGGTTTGAAAGAGCTGATTTAAGATCTGCTTGGCCCGTGGATTCTTTTTCTCCTTGATTTCGGTTTTCTAATTCAAGAGATTTTTTTTCATTCGACGATATTGATATAAAAGGATCTCTTTTTTTATTTCCAGTGATGCTTTTGTTTTCACTAGCATTTTTTTTTATATTAGAATTAAAAAGTAGTAATTTAATTGGTATAACCCACGGTTTCATTTTATACGTATTATAAAGTCTCACAAATTCTGGCAAGAACCAAAGTTCCAGATTTGATATGGGACGACTTAGTATTTCTTCATTCATTCCCATCCAATCCAAAAGGGGTTTTTGATTGGATAGGTTGATTTTTTGGTCTTGCTGAAGTGTGAGATAAAAAAGACCCTTATTATTGATTTTATCAATTATTTGATACTTATTAACCCTAGTCTTAGTATATTTATTACTGTTAGTGTCAGTATCAATATTGATCCAGGCCTCAATATCGACCTTCGTTTTAAGACAAAAATCGAGAATTCTCCAATCAAAAAATTTTCTATCCGTATTTTTATCCATATCTCGAATATCATCTTCTACCATATTAAATGATTTTTGTTTATGTGTGTTGTAATTATAAAAAATATCTTGGTTAGTTTTTACTTGTAATGGTGATCCATAAATTGAAGAGTACTTCTTAGTTTCAGAATTTATAGATTTATATGCTAAAAGATCATATCTATATTGTTTTTTAAAATTATCCTTTTGATTCAATAATAAATCCGTTTCAATTTTTGTTTTTTTTTCGTAGTGAAGTAATTCATCTTTTTCATATAAATCACACAAATCTTTATATAAATCTTTATTTTGAGCTATACAGTTCAATATATTTCGCCATTTTTGTGGTACTACTCTAGACCATTTAATTTGAGATACATCACATTGATATTGATAATGACTCCTTAACCAATTTGTCCATTGATTCATTCCAGAATTGCGAAGATTCTTAGGTCTTAATTCGGAATGAAATAGTTCTTGTCTTACAACAAAAAAATCCTTTATTTCATTCTTAAGAAAAAGGGGGGTTCCATTATATTGAAATACGGATTTCAATTTCTCTAACTTAATAAGTTGGGTTTGTGATAATTTGTAAAATACATATGCTTGTGAAAAGTAAGATAAGTCAAAAAAAGTCTTTGAATTCTTTTGACTAAGACTAATATTAGTATTAGAAAGTGACTCTTTTATAATCGAAATAAATTTAATTAAACTTTGATTTGTTTTATTAATTCTTTCTTGATTTGCTTCATTACTGTTAATGTTTTTATTAATAATTTTTTTTGTTGATTCAAGAAAAAGTTGTGTATTGATACTAGGAATATTAATCATAGATAGAAAGATATCTATGTATATCTTTTCAATGAAAAATATTATAAAATAATGGGATTTACGGATTAATCGAGCAGTTCTTCTTTTTAATATCTGCCAAATATTTTTTTGTGATTCCAATCTTTTATCATCATAACTTATTTTGTTAGAACTCAAATTTCTATCTGAAGTTATAAATCCCTTTTTCTTGTCTTTTGTAATTTTTTCTATTTGATTTATGATTGTGTTTATTCTATCAGTCAGATCTTGCATTTTTTTTTCTGTTAATGAATAATTTGTCCAATCCTGAGATCTAATTTGAATGGACGATTCCTGAATCATCCGATTACTGATTATTGAATCTTTTTTAATTTCACTCAATTCATATACTTCTATTTCTCTCAATCCAAATAATATAATTGGGTTTATTTTTGAGAGTTCTTTTATTATTTCTTTTATAAACAGAATGTTTTTAATGATCCATTTTTTTGGTTTTTTTGAGACATTTAGAAACAATTTTGTTTGTTCTTTAAAAATTCCTAGAATTATAAAACATTTCTTTTGCAATTTTTTTATTTTTTTTTTTAGTTCTTTTAAAATCGGTTCAAAAAATGAAAGTTTTTTTCTGGGAGAACCAAAAGGTAGTTCAGCTTCCATTCCAAAAATTGTTAAAAAACAAAAATCATTTTTTTGACCTTGCTTTTTCATTGGATCGTTATAAGGGGCTCGTAACTTAGATCTGTGCCAAGGTTTAAGACGAAAAGGAAATAGGATCTTGATCTGAATGCCGTCTGTTAACCAGTTTTTTGGAAATTCTTTTTCTGATAATTGAACGCCGTTATAGGTACATTTAACATGCATTTCTCTATTCCAATCCTTTAAGTCCTCATACCATTCCGGAAATTGAAATAATAGTATACGGACGATATTTTTAGCTATTATCAATGAAGGTAATATAATATATTTTCTAAGAATTGATTGGGTTACTAATAAAAAACCTCTCATTACTTGAGCAAGTAAAATACTATCCCAGGCTTCCGCTATTTGTATACGCACTTTCTCCTTTCTTTTGTCTTCTTCTTTTTTGTCCTCCTCTTTTTTTTTCGCGCTTTCTTTTGTCTTTTTCTCTGTATAATTCGAAATTGTGAATTCTGTGTTTTTCCACATCCAATTTCTAAAAATTTTTTTCATCCGTTCAGAAATATCAAAAAAAAAAAAAAAAGATTTGTCTATTCGGTCCAAAAAAAGAGGGGAATGCGCATTTGCTTCAAAGAGTTTCCAAGTAACTG